TTCCATTGTACTAAGCTAAGGACGGGAAGGAAGAAAGCGAGTGATCTGGTAATTCCTCATCCTCAAAGCAGTCCTTCCTGTAGTCTCAACAAATAAGTAATTATAGGAGTAAAGTGTTGATATAATTCGAAGAAGCAAACGACAATTTAATTTCAAGTTAATAAAGAAAAAAAGTAAAATAAGTATGTAATCTAAGGTACTTTTTTACATTTCTAGGATTAAACAAAAGGATTCGCAAATAAAAGCGCTAATGCCACAACCAGTCCGTAAATTGTTAAAGCTTCCATAAAAGCTAGACTAAGCAATAAAGTACCTCGTATTTTACCCTCTGCTTCTGGTTGTCTCGCAATACCCTCTACAGCTTGGCCTGCAGCAGTACCTTGACCAACTCCGGGTCCAATAGAAGCAAGTCCTACAGCCAATCCAGCAGCAATAACGGAAGCGGCAGAAATCAGTGGATTCATGGTAAGTTCCTCACACCAAAAAAAAAAAAGAAATGGTTAATGATACAATCAACCAATGAATTATTACTAAATTTTATCATTAAGTTTGATCATTAAGATCTATTGGGTCGGAGTAACTAAAAACTAATGATAATATTACTGAATCGTCAGAACTACTTCGATATCTCGTTTTTTGTTTCTACCCATGATGAAGTTTTTGTAAATCCATATACATATGGCTCTAGTTATTGCATTTCTTTCTTTCCAACCATTCTTTCATTCCATCCTTCGTTCTTTACTCTTCTATATCCTTGAGTTCATCTGTTTTTTCATCCAATCCACAATCACAAATGAAACAGAAGAAAGGACTTGACTTATCTTGTAATCCATCTAATCTAAATGCAGTAAACTGCAATCAAATCAATATATGCAATCATCAATATATGCAATGGATATCAATATGATCGATATCAACGATATCAATATATCAATATAACGATATCAATATGTATATCAATACATATATATATATATATTTTTTTATTTATTTTGCTATATATATTGCTATCTATATATATTGCTATATATATATTACATATATATAGCATATAGTTAGATATATATATAGTTAGTTAGTATATAGGTAAGGCATAAGGATATATATAGATAGGACTATATAACTAGTGAATATCTAATATTACATATACATATTACATATACATTTCTTTCTTCCATAACGTAAACTGGCCACATTTTATATTGAATCGGATTATAGAATCATTCCTCGAAACCCACACAAAAAGTGGCTGGACTTATAGACATTACATACATCTAGTGTGACCTCCCCAACCCATCTTTTTTTTTACAATTCCGTAATATCGTTCATCTTCTCTCCTACGACTCTAGGTCATATATTCATACGTATTTATATCTATTATGTTCTCCAACCAAGCAGATTATCTTGAACCATGCATGAATTGGGATAAGCTAAAAAAAAGACTATTTCGAAAACTAGTCAATGATGACCCTCCATGGATTCGCCTATATAAGCCGCGGCTAACGTTGCAAAAATAAGAGCTTGAATACCACTTGTAAATAATCCAAGAAACATGACAGGTATAGGAACTACTGAAGGGACTAAAGAAACAAGAACAACAACTACTAATTCATCAGCCAATATATTCCCGAAAAGTCGAAAACTAAGAGATAAGGGTTTTGTGAAATCTTCTAGGATGTTAATTGGTAAAAGTATTGGAGTTGGTTTGATGTATTTCTCGAAATAACCCAACCCTTTTTTGGTAAGACCTGCATAAAAATATGCCACTGACGTGGGTAAAGCTAAAGCAACAGTAGTATTTATATCATTCGTGGGCGCAGCTAACTCCCCATGAGGTAACTGTATGATTTTCCAAGGTAAAAGGGCACCTGACCAATTAGAAACAAAAATAAATAGGAACATAGTTCCAATAAAGGGAACCCAAGGTCCATATTCTTCTCCAATCTGGGTTTTGCTCAAGTCTCGAATAAATTCAAGGACATATTCAAAGAAATTCTGACCGTCGGTCGGAATGGTTTGTGGATTCCGAACAGCTATGATGGTTGAACCTAACAAGATAGCAATTACGACCCAAGAAGTGATAAGTACTTGGGCATGGATTTGTAAACCTCCTATTTGCCAATAGAAATGTTGGCCCACTTCTACACCCGATATATCGTATAACCCCTTGAGTGTTTTAATGTAACATGGTATAACATTCATATTGTCCTCTGATAGAAATTGAACTTCAAAAAAGGAATTAGTTTGATTCAACCATTTCTTTCTCAACTCACCAACTTGAATCATTAATCATATATTTAGGATACCAAGAAATCACATAACATCATAATATATATCAATATCCCCAGTTCTTTTTTTTTATCTATTTTTAAAAATAAAAAAAAAGTAACCGATCCAATAAATCTATGGAGTTGCCCAATAATTAACATTAACTAATTTTATTATTCTTAATCTTAATCATAATCAACGATTTCTTATATAGCTAGAACGACCTTCACAAATTGCGGATACTAATTTGTTAAGAATCAATCGAATTGAAGCTATAGCGTCATCGTTGGCTGGAATCGAAATATCTGCAAGATCTGGGTCACAATTTGTATCGATTAAACAAATCGTTGGAATCCCCAAAATGGCACATTCTCGAAGAGCCGTATATTCTTCTTGCTGATCAACGATGATCACAATATCAGGCAATCCCGTCATATATTTGATCCCACCGAGATATGTTTGCAAGGTAGATAATTTTCTCTTCAACATTGCTGCATCTCTTTTGGGGAGACGGTTGAGTTTCCCCATCTTTTCTTCTGCTCTTAAGTCCCTGAACTTATAAAGTCTCGTTTCCGTAGTGGACCAATTCGTTAACATACCACCGAGCCATTTTTGATTAATAAAATGAGACCGAGCCCTTATTGCAGCTGATGCTACTGAATCCGATGCTTTATTTTTGGTACCGACGATTAAGAAGTTTTTTCCCCTACTTGCTGCATCAAAAACTAAATCACAGGCTTCTGATAAAAAACGAGCAGTTCTAGCGAGATTTGTAATATGAATACCTTTACGCTTTGCAGAAATGTAAGGGGCCATTCTAGGATTCCATTTCTTAGTACCATGACCAAAATGAACTCCTGCTTCCATCATCTCTTCCAAATTGATGTTCCAATATCTTCTTGTCATTTTTTCCCACACTTCCTTTTTGTTTTTTCTTTTTCGTATTATTAACAAAGAGACGAGGTACCTTGAAATAAATAATTGTTCCGATGGAACCTTCTACCGGGGATTGACCATTGATACACGGTACAAACCATAAATTTTTTTAATTACTTATTTTATTTATTACCAAATCAATAATCAGACCAGTATAGTTAAAAGATAGTTAAAGTGAAAATGAATCCGCTCTTAGGAATCATTAAATCGCATAAATGATTGTTCTGATGTCTCATGTAAATTTGTCTCATGGAAATTGTTTGCCGCGTAAGAACAAAATAATTCTCTATGGTGTAACAAAATATCTCTCATTTCCAACTCGAATAGATTTTTTCTTTTGATTTCCAAATAAATGTTTTTGTCTTGCCTTGAACGGTGCACAAATTTTTGGAATCCGGTACCAACAGGTATAATCCCCCCCAGAACAACGTTCTCTTTCAGGCCTTTCAACCAATCAATACGACCTCGTAGAGCAGCTTTTGCTAAAACTCGAGCGGTTTCTTGAAAACTTGCTTCGGATATGAAACTTTGAGTATTCAGAGACGCTCTTGTTATTCCCAATGAGATTGCCCGATAACAGATCAATTCGTCCAAAGCGCGCCCTGCTCGTTCCGCTCGCAACAATCCGATTAATTCTCCAGGCGAAAAAACATTAGACATTCCATCTTCTGAAACCAACACTTTTGATGTTACTTGACGTACAATAATCTCTATATGTCTATTATGGATCTGTACCCCCTGGGATCGATAAACCTTTTGGATCTTATTAACCAAAGAGATACGACTTTGGGCTATGGTTAGCTCAGCTCCAATCAAAAACCCCCAGGGGATCCCAAGAATTCTTGGTATACGCTCGTTCCAACCTTCAACTCTCCTTTCGAGGTTCATCGATATTGAATCAATCGAACGCACTTCTAAGATTTGTTCTACTTTTGGAAGACCTTGCGTTATGTCACCAGATCTCGATTTTTCATATATAAATGTAACTAATGTATCTCCTTCGTAAAGGATTTTCCCATAATGACCATGAACAGTTGCTCCAGGAGTAGCCAAATAAGACTTAGCCGATCTTATAACTAAAAAGTCGACATTAACAATTAAAATTTGACCAGATTTTTTTACGTGTGGTTCGTATTTAAATAGACATACATTTTCACAAATAAATTGTCCAAGGCTAATTTTGATCGATGTCTCTTCACAATAATCATGATGGAGAAAGCACCAATTCAAATGGAATGGGTTCAAAATGATGTTACTGCATAGATCGGGATTATAAATCCTTCTATTTTCATCTATTAAACAGTATTTAAGTACTTGAAGTACTTGGAAAATCTGTTTCAAATTGTCAAGTAGCAAATGTTTCTTTAACACGATCTGATTATGAGTTATTAAATGGTAAGATGAATAAAAATTCGATATTTTAGGTACAATAGCGCCTAAGGGACCTAAATAATCCCTAATTGGAATTAGGGGATCCGATTCTTTTGTCACATTGTTATATTTCGAACTATTGAATGGACCAATTCGAGAACAATTGGATGATGACAAAATTAGCAAAGATTGGCATTCCTTATTTCGATTCAACAACATACCAATAGTTCCTTGATGTTGGCTAAGTGATTTAATCTTCGCCTTGGAATAAAAAGGATTGATATTGGTGCAATCTAATCCATTATCGGGAATCAATCCGGAACTTGCCCTATCATACCTTTTTCCGGTATACGAAATAGTGGACTTGACTAACTCAATTCTTATGAAATCGCGAATTAGATCATTTGCCCTTACCTCAACAAAGT